GAAACAAGTGCTTTTATGACTCTACCATCTAACTATGTGTTTCCACGACTCTACCATCCGGCCAATTCTGTTCCACTTAATCCCCTTTTCATGGGCACATATCTTTACGGCTAAGGAATGGGGAATCTTTCTCCTGTTACATGAATCAAATGTTTCATTTCATCCGGGAAAAGCCATCTCTTTCTCAACAATGTCTTTATCATTTGATCCAATAGTGTTCCGTTAGATAGGAACAGATTTGATAAATACTGATAACTCTCGGATAGAGTATTAGAACGGAAAGATCCATTAGATAATGAACTATTGGTTCTAAACCATCTCTGGCGATGAATCAACAATTCGAAGTGCTTTTCTTGCGTATTCTTTATGAACCAGCGTTTATATATAGATGTAGGAGGATTTGTTTGGGAAGCAATAAGCCCCTTTGACATCTCCTCATCTGCAAAGAATTCTCGACGTGAAAACACAGAGACAAAGGGCTGATCTTTGAATAGGGAAAGGAATGGATCCGCAGGGTCCCAAATGAATTGGCTTGTTCGAAAAAAGCCTTGTTCTTTGGAAGATCTATCTCGTGTCTGGTACTGCATGGTTCCACTCTGCAAGAACTCCGAATCATTCTCTTGAAGCTCATCCTCTTTATGATAAATGATCCGTTTGCCCCGAAATGACCCAGCCCAATAGGGAAATCCCAATTCAGTGGGCCTTTCGATACAATCAAATAGATTGCCATAAGGGCGCCATATTCTAGGAGCCCAAACTATGTGATTGAATAAATCCTCCTCTATCTGTTGCGGATCGAGGGCCCCTTCTTCAAACTCCGATTCGTATTTTTCATATAGAAATCTCTGATCAACGATAGAACAAGATCCATTTTGCATCATATCTAACTGATTCCTTGGTTCGGAACGAAGAAGCAATGTCACTCGATTATTATCAAACTGACTGCAATCTTTTTCTGTCCGTGAGGATCCCGCCAGAGCGCCTTCTACTTCTACTTCTAATAGTAATAATAGTAATAGGCCATGAACTAGATCAGAATCATTCTCAACGAATCCATAAGAAGTGATCCAATTTTTTTCATCGGGTCTGGATGAAGACCAAAGATCTTGAGCGACCGATCCGGCAGAACAACTCAAAAGATAAAGAAGTATCGTTAATTTCTTCATGCTCGTTCCAAGTTCGAAGTACCATTTGTACAAATAAGAATCCCCTCCCTTACATGATTTCTTCTTCATATAGATAGATATAGGATCTATGGGGCAATTACTTAGAAGTACATTTTGTGCAACAGCCCTTCCTATCTGATAGAAAAGGATCCCATGATCCTGAACTGATCTTATCTGGGATCGAAAATGCCAAGTTTTTCTATGAAGAGCTGATCTAATTGTATTAGTTTCTATAATGGATTTCTTCTGTGTAATACTAATTGATAGGGCCTCATTGATAAGTGCTACAAGATCTCGTGCATTGGAACCCATGGTTATGGACCCGAATCCAGTAGTATGGAACATCTTCTTTTCCAAGTGAAATCCCCTAGTATATGAAAGAATGAAAAAGTGCTTTCGTTGTTGTGGAAGAAGAAGCCTTCGTATCTTAATGCATGTATTTAATTTATTCGGAGCTATTAGAGCGGGATCCACTTTTTGGGGAATATGAGTCGAAGCAATAACAAGAATCTTTCCAGTGGAACATCTTTCACTGGAGAGATAGTTCTCTAATAGACCGAGGGATAAGTAATTCGACTCATTCACATGCAGATCATGAATGTTTGGAATCCATATTATGCAAGGAGACATTGCTTTTGCTAATTCGAATTGAAGGGTGATCTCAAATCGGTCTATTTTCGGCGTCATATACATAGTTAGCACATTCGTCATAGTTAGCAGCTCCATATCAATATCAAGGTCATCATCACTATCATCAATACCATCACTATCATCAATATCGTCACTATCATCAATATCAAGGTCATCATCACTATCATCAATATCGATATCATCAATAAGATAACCTTTAAGCTTGTCGTCCAGGAACTTGTTCGGAAATACCGTAATGAAAGGAACATAGGAGTTTGTCGCTAGGTATTTGACCAAACAGGATCGTCCAGTTCCTATAGAACCTATCACTAAAATACCTCTAGAAGGGGATAGGGCTAAGCGGAGCGAAAAGGGTTTTCCATGAGGAGATGGGGAATGAAAACTATTAGCCCCACACGAGGTTTGTGAATAAGTGATTGTCTGATAATGAGCAAGGAATATCCGTCTTTCTGCTAAACAGGATCTATTGAACTCATAATTCATTAGATCCTTTTGATGAATGTCAACTAAGTATCGTAAGGAAATTGATCCCGGTTGTTCAATCATTTGATAACCAGAGTCATTCTTTGATAAATGATCACTATGAGTCAGACTCAATAGAATTTGATCAATCCCTTTTTCTGTCGTTAAGGTGGAGAACTGAACCAAGAATTCTCTTTCTTCATCATCAATCGAATCACTGT